GATAACCGGGGAAATACCGATCCTAATAATAAGGATACTAATAATTCTAATAAAAGAGACGAAGTAGCTTTGATACGATATTCGCAACAATCTGATTTTCGTCGAGACATAATCAAAGGTTCAATGCGAGCCCAAAGATGTAAAACAGTTATTTGGGAACTTTTTCAAGCAAATGCACATTCTCCGCTTTTTTTGGACAGAATAGACAAATCACACCCTTTTTTTTTTGATATCTCCGAACTGATAAAACTCATTTTTAGAAATTGTATAGGAAAGGGAGCAGAATTCAAAATTTCAGATTATACAGAAGAAGAAATAAAAGAAAGGGAAAAAAAGGAAAAGGACAAAAAAGAAGAGAACAAAAGAAAAGAGAAAGCGCGGATAGAAGTAGCAGAAGCCTGGGATACCATTCCATTTGCTCAAGTAATAAGAGGTTCCATGTTAATAACTCAATCGATTCTTAGAAAATATATTATATTACCGTCATTGATAATAGCTAAAAATATTGGCCGTATGCTATTATTACAATTTCCTGAGTGGTCTGAGGATTTAAATGAATGGAATAAAGAAATGCATGTTAAATGCACCTATAATGGTGTTCAATTATCAGAAACAGAATTTCCGAAAAATTGGTTAATAGACGGTATTCAAATAAAGATGCTATTTCCTTTCTGTCTGAAACCCTGGCACAGATCTAAGCCACGGTCCTCTCATATAGATCGAATCAAAAAGAAAGGACAAAAAGATGATTTTTTTTTTTTAACGGTTTGGGGAATGGAAGCTGAACTTCCTTTTGGTTCTCCCCAAAAACGGCCTTCCTTTTTTGAACCCATTTTTAAGAAACTCGAAAAAAAAATTGGAAAATTGAAAAAAAAGTATTTTATATTTCTAAAAGTTTTAAAAGAAAGAACAAAATTTCTAAATATCTCAAAAAAAACAAAAAAATGGATTATCAAGGGCATTCCGTTTTTAAAAAAAATAAAAAAAGAACTCTCAAAAGTAAATCCAATTCTATTATTTAGATTGAGAGAAATATATAAATCAAGCGAAACTAAAAAAAAAAAAGAAAAAGATTCTATAACCCGCAATCATATAATTCATAAATCCTTTAGTCGAATTCAATCTACATATTGGACAAATTTTTTACTGACAGAAAAAAAAATGAAAGATCTGACTGATAGAACAAGCACAATCAGAAATCAAATAAAAAGAATTACAAAAAATAAAAAAAAAGTGACTCCAGAAATAAATGATAGTCCTAATAAAACAAGTTATAATGCTAAAAGATTCGAATCACCAAATTGGCAAATATTAAAAAGAAGAAATACTCGATTAATCCGTAAATTACATTATTTTATAAAATTTTTCACTGAAAGGATATACGCAGATATCCTTCTATCTATTATTAATATTCCCAGAATTAATATACAACTTTTTGTTGAATCAACAAAAAAAATGATTGATAAATCCATTTACAATAATAAAAAAAATAAAAAAAGAATTAATAAAACAAATCAAAATCAAATTCATTTTATTTCGACTATAAAAAAGTCACTTTATAATATTAGTAATAAGAATTCACAGAATTTTTTTGACTTATCCTCCTTGTCACAAGCATATGTATTTTACAAAATATCACAAACACAAGTTCTTAACTTGTATAAGTTAAGATCTATTCTTCAATATCACGGAACGTCTTTTTTTCTTAAGACTTCAATAAAAAATGATTTTGGAAAACAAGGAATAATTCATTATGAATTAAGACATAAGAAACTTCGGAATTCTGGAATAAATCAATGGAAAAACTGGTTAAGAGGTCATTATCAATACCATTTATCTCAGATTAGATGGTCTAGATTAATAGCAGCAAAATGGAAAAATAGAATCAATAAATGTCGTACAATTCAAAATCAAGATTTAAACAAAGAGAATTCATATGAAAAAGACCTATTAATTCATTACAAAAAACAAAACGATTACGAAGTATATTCATTACCAAATCAAAATGAGAATTTTCAAAAATACTATAGATATAATCTTTTATCTTATAGATCTATTAATTATGAAAATAAGAGGGACCCATATATTTATGGATCACCATTCCAAGTAAATAAGAATCGAGAGAGTTTTTATAATTACAACACACATAAACATAAGGGCAAATTTTTTGATATACTAGGGGATATCCCTATCAAAAATTATTTAGGAAAAAGTGATATTATGTATATGGAAAAAAATCTGGATCGAAAATATTTTGATTGGAAAATTCTCCATTTTTGTCTTAAAAAGAAAATCGATATTGAGGCCTGGATCAAGATCGATACCAACAAGAATAAAAATACTAAAACCGGGACTAATAATTATCAAATAATTGATAAAATTGATAAAAAAGATCTTTTTTATCTTACGATTCCTCAGGATCAAGAAATCAATTCACCCAATCAAAAAAAAATATTTTTTGATTGGATGGGAATGAATGAAGAAATACTAAGTCGTCCTA